GCTAATGTAGCTTAAGTAAAGCATAACACTGAAGATGTTAAGACAAGCCCTAGAAAGCTTCAATAGCACAAAAGCTTGGTCCTGACTTTATTATCATCTTTGATTAAATTTATACATGCAAGTCTCCGCATCCCTGTGAGAATGCCCTACCTGCCCGCCACGGGAAAGAGGAGCTGACATAAGGCACAACCCTACCGTTAGCCCAAAACGTCTTGCTTAGCCACACCCCTAAGGGAATACAGCAGTAATAAACATTAAGCAATAAGTGCAAACTTGACTTAGTTATAATCAAGAGGGCCGGTTAAACTCGTGCCAGCCACCGCGGTTATACGAGAGGCCCGAGTTGACAAACATTCGGCGTAAAGCGTGGTTAATAACTTATTTACTAAAGCCAAACACCTTTAAGGCTGTTATACGCCCCCAAAGGTAGGAAGACCCCTCACGAAAGTAGCTTTAATTACTATGAATCCACGAAAGCTAGGAAACAAACTGGGATTAGATACCCCACTATGCCTAGCCATAAACACAAAGGGTGTTTTACCCACCCTTCGCCAGGGAACAACGAGCCCCAGCTTAAAACCCAAAGGACTTGGCGGTGCTTTAGACCCCCCTAGAGGAGCCTGTTCTAGAATCGATATTCCCCGTTCAACCTCACCCCCTCTTGTTTTTCCCGTCTATATACCGCCGTCGTCAGCTTACCCTGTGAAGGGTTAATAGTAAGCAAAATTGGTAAAACCTAAAACGTCAGGTCAAGGTGTAGCATACGGGGGGGGAAGAAATGGGCTACATTTGCTGCCCCAGCAAAAACGGACGTTGCACTGAAATAAGCATCTGAAGGAGGATTTAGCAGTAAGAGGGGAATAGAGCGCCCCCCTGAAAATGGCCCTGAAGCGCGCACACACCGCCCGTCACTCTCCCCGAAACCTAAAAAAGATAAATAATGAAACAACTAAATAAAGGGGAGGCAAGTCGTAACATGGTAAGTGTACCGGAAGGTGTACTTGGAAAACCCCAGAACGTAGCTAAATAGCATAGCATCTCACTTACACCGAGAAGACGCCTGTGCAAATCAGGCCGCCCTGAGCCCCTAAAGCTAGCCCGACCAGCTAAAACAACAACCAAAATTAATAACCAAGGAGCCACAAGCATCACTTAAACAAAACATTTTACCACCTTAGTATGGGAGACAGAAAAGGTTTGAAGGCGCAACAGAAATAGTACCGCAAGGGAAAGCTGAAAGAGAGATGAAAAAGCCCACCAAAGGCATAAAAAGCAGAGATAAATACTCGTACCTTTTGCATCATGACTTAGCCAGTAACCCCAGGCAAAGAGCCCCTTAAGTCTGAGCCCCCGAAACTATGCGAGCTACTCCAAGACAGCCTATTATAGGGCACACCCGTCTCTGTGGCAAAAGAGTGGGAGGAGCTTTGAGTAGAGGTGACAGACCTACCGAGCCTAGTTATAGCTGGTTGTCTAAGAAATGAATAGAAGTTCACCCTCTTAACTTCTTTAGCCAAAAGGTTAGACCACCCCAAGGTCAGGAGAACATTAAGAGAGATATTCAAAGGGGGGACAGCCCCTTTGAAAAAAGATACAACTTTAACAGAAGGCTAAAGATCAAAGAATACAAGGAAACATACCCAAGTGGGCCTAAAAGCAGCCACCCTTACAGAGATCGTTAAAGATTAAGTATGCTGTACCTATGATACCGACAAGTATATCTAAAGCCCCTCCATTTACTAGACCCCCCCATGCAATCATGGGGGAGATACTGCTAACATGAGTAATAAGAGAGCCAGACTCTCTCCTTGCAGACGTGTATATCAGAACGGACGCCCCACTGAAAACTAACGCCCCCAATAACAGAGGGTAGTGGATAAAAATAGACAAGTCTAGAAGCCCCCCCAACCACCAGCGTTAACCCTACACAGGCCTGCCCCAGGAAAGACAAAAAGAAAAAGAAGGAACTCGGCAAACATTGGCCTCGCCTGTTTACCAAAAACATCGCCTCTTGCCCCGATAGTATAAGAGGTACCGCCTGCCCTGTGACAAAAGTTTAACGGCCGCGGTATTTTGACCGTGCGAAGGTAGCGTAATCACTTGTCTTTTAAATAGAGACCTGTATGAATGGCATAACGAGGGCCATGCTGTCTCCTTTTTCCAGTCAATGAAATTGATCTACCCGTGCAGAAGCGGGTATTAAAACATAAGACGAGAAGACCCTATGGAGCTTTAGACACCAAAGCAGCCAGTGTTAAAGAGCCCTATGAAGGGAAAAAACAAAACTGACTCTGCTTATTTGTCTTTGGTTGGGGCGACCGCGGAGAACAATAAAACCCCCGCGTGGAATGGGACATCCCTGAAACAAGGCAGACAGGCCTAGTATCCAGAAAATCTGACCTAAAGATCCGGCTATGCCGATCAACGGACCCAGTTACCCTAGGGATAACAGCGCAATCCCCTTTTAGAGCCCACATCGACAAGGGGGTTTACGACCTCGATGTTGGATCAGGACCTCCTAATGGTGCAGCCGCTATTAAGGGTTCGTTTGTTCAACGATTAAAGTCCTACGTGATCTGAGTTCAGACCGGAGAAATCCAGGTCAGTTTCTATCTATGATAGTGCTTTTCTCTAGTACGAAAGGACCGAGAAAAGGGGGCCTATGCTTAAAGTAAGCCCCTCCCCTACCTAGTGAATTCCACTAAAAAAGGCAAGGGGGCACACCCCCTAGCCCTAAAAAAGGGCTTAGTTAAAGTGGCAGAGCCCGGATAATGCAAGAGACCTAAACCCTCTGAACGGGGGTTCAATTCCCCCCCTTAACTATGCTTGCCACAATTATTACCCATATTATTAATCCACTAGCCTATATTGTTCCCGTCCTACTAGCAGTTGCTTTCCTCACCCTAGTTGAACGAAAAGTATTAGGGTACATACAACTTCGTAAAGGCCCAAATGTAGTGGGCCCCCATGGCCTGCTACAACCCATTGCCGATGGTATTAAACTGTTTATTAAAGAACCAGTCCGGCCCTCCTCTTCCTCTCCCCTCCTCTTCCTCTTGGCCCCTATATTAGCCTTAACACTTGCCCTCACCCTATGAGCCCCCCTTCCTATCCCCTTTCCAGTCACAGACCTAAACCTTAGTATTCTATTCATTTTAGCACTATCTAGCCTCGCAGTCTATTCTATTCTAGGATCTGGATGAGCATCTAACTCAAAATATGCCCTCATCGGGGCATTACGAGCCGTCGCCCAGACAATCTCATATGAGGTCAGCCTTGGCCTAATTCTTCTTAGCGCTATTATCTTTACAGGAGGCTTTACACTGCACACCTTTAGTATAACACAAGAAGCCATCTGGTTACTGTTTCCTGCTTGGCCTTTAGCTGCCATATGATATGTTTCTACCCTAGCTGAAACAAACCGGGCCCCCTTTGACCTAACAGAGGGAGAATCCGAACTTGTTTCAGGATTTAACGTAGAATATGCTGGAGGCCCCTTCGCCTTATTTTTCCTGGCAGAATATGCAAATATCTTATTAATAAATACACTTTCAGCAACCCTCTTCTTTGGGGCATCCAACATTCCTCACTTCCCAGAAACCACAACTATATCCCTTATAACCAAAGCAGCTTTTCTTTCCGCTCTATTTCTATGAGTGCGAGCCTCATACCCCCGATTTCGCTATGACCAACTAATGCACTTAATCTGAAAAAACTTTTTGCCTTTAACAATTGCTATGGTTATTTGACACCTATCTCTCCCCCTTGCCTTTGCCGGGCTACCACCTCAATGTTAAATAAGGCACTATTTAGAAAGAAGGGATTTGAACCCAACCTTAAGAGATCAAAACTCTTGGTGCTTCCACTACACCACTTACTAGCATAATAAATTTTTAGATTACTTCTGGAGCTGTGCCTGAACCAAAGGGCCACTTTGATAGAGTGAACTATAGGGGTTAAAGCCCCCTCAACTCCTGTGCATAAGTATAATTCCCTATAGTAAGGTCAGCTAATGTTAAGCTTTTGGGCCCATACCCCAAACATGCCGGTTAAATTCCCGCCTTTACTAATGAGCCCTTATATTATTTCATTATTTTTGTTTACACTAGGCTTAGGAACCATATTTACATTTGCTAGTTCACACTGACTACTAGCCTGAATGGGCCTAGAAATTAATACTCTTGCTATTATTCCAATCATGTTAATCTATCACCACCCTCGAGCAGTAGAAGCAACAACCAAATATTTTTTGGTGCAAGCAACAGCCGCCGCAACCCTTCTATTTGCTAGTACAATTAATGCATGAATAACCGGACAATGAAATATTTATTCAACAACCCATCCCCTTCCCATACTAATAATTATTATGGCACTTTCCCTAAAACTAGGCTTAGCCCCCCTCCACACTTGACTTCCCGAAGTCCTTCAAGGCCTGACCCTAAATACTGGCCTTATCTTATCCACCTGACAAAAACTAGCCCCTTTCGCTCTCCTCTTACAGCTCCCCCTGCACAATCAAACAGCTCTCACTTTAATAGCAATTATTTCTATTTTAGTGGGAGGTTGAGGAGGTTTAAATCAAACCCAGCTACGAAAAATCCTTGCTTATTCTTCAATTGCTCACCTAGGATGGATATTACTAATTATTCAATTTTCACCCACTCTTACCCTACTGGCTCTCTTAATATATTTACTTATTACTACTACAGCATTTTTGGTCCTGCGAACAACTAATACACTCACTCTAAATACCCTTGCAAACTCTTGAACTAAAATACCCCTTGTTGCCGCCCTCTTCCCCCTAGTCCTTCTTTCTCTAGGTGGCCTTCCCCCTCTATCAGGCTTTCTACCTAAATGAATAATTTTACAAGAACTTGCCAAACAAGAGCTCCCCTTAACTGCAACCATTGCAGCTATGGGGGCCCTTTTAAGCCTTTACTTCTACCTACGAATATCTTATGCTACAACATTTACTTTTCCCCCAGCCCCCCTTCCTTTAACCACTAGCTGGCGTACCACCCGTAATAAAATATCCTTCACCCTGCCCACCTTTATAACTACATCTATACTACTACTCCCCTTAACCCCCAATATCATAACCCTCATTACATTTAACTAGAAGCTTAGGATAGCATTAATAAACCTGGGGCCTTCAAAGCCCTCAACGAGAGTGAAAATCTCTCAGCTCCTGAATAAGACTTGCGAGACATTAACCCACATCTTCTATATGCAAAACAGACACTTTAATTAAGCTAAAGCCTTTCTAGACAGGAAGGCCTCGATCCTACAAAATCTTAGTTAACAGCTAAGTGCCCTAACCAGCGAGCATCCGTCTAGTCTTTCCCCGCCGGCCTTCAGCAAAAGGCGGAGAAAGCCCCGGCAGACATTACTCTGCTGCTCTTGATTTGCAATCAAGTATGCGCTCGGGGCTTGATAAAAAGGGGAATTAAACCCCTCTACGTGGGGCTACAATCCACCGCTACGACACTCAGCCATTTTACCTGTGGCAATCACACGATGATTTTTCTCAACAAACCATAAAGACATCGGCACCCTATATCTTGTATTTGGTGCCTGAGCCGGGATGGTAGGAACCTCTCTAAGCCTCCTCATTCGGGCAGAATTAAGCCAGCCTGGGGCCCTTCTGGGGGATGACCAGATCTATAACGTAATCGTAACCGCCCACGCCTTTGTAATAATCTTCTTTATAGTAATACCTATCATAATCGGAGGCTTTGGAAACTGATTAGTTCCCCTTATAATTGGAGCCCCTGATATAGCATTTCCACGAATAAATAACATAAGCTTCTGACTTCTCCCCCCCTCTTTTCTACTACTTCTGGCTTCTTCTGGTGTTGAGGCAGGGGCAGGGACTGGGTGAACAGTCTATCCTCCACTAGCAGGCAACTTAGCACATGCAGGAGCATCCGTTGATCTAACAATTTTTTCCCTTCATTTAGCCGGAATTTCCTCTATTCTTGGGGCTATTAACTTTATTACCACAATCTTAAATATGAAACCCCCTGCTATTTCGCAGTACCAAACCCCTCTTTTCGTTTGATCCGTACTAATTACGGCAGTTCTCCTCCTGCTCTCCCTACCGGTTCTTGCCGCTGGCATCACTATGCTACTAACTGACCGCAATCTAAATACCACCTTCTTTGATCCTGCAGGAGGGGGAGACCCAATTTTATATCAACACCTGTTCTGATTTTTTGGTCACCCTGAGGTCTATATTTTAATTCTTCCAGGGTTTGGTATAATCTCGCACATTGTTGCATACTACGCAAGTAAAAAAGAACCCTTTGGATATATAGGAATAGTCTGAGCCATAATGGCTATTGGGCTCCTTGGCTTCATTGTGTGGGCTCACCACATATTTACCGTAGGTATAGATGTCGACACCCGTGCTTATTTTACATCTGCTACAATAATTATCGCAATTCCTACAGGAGTTAAAGTTTTTAGCTGACTGGCCACCTTGCATGGTGGTGCTACTAAGTGAGAAACCCCTCTGTTATGAGCCCTTGGTTTTATTTTTTTATTTACTATTGGGGGACTAACAGGAATTGTACTGGCCAACTCATCCTTAGACATTGTTCTTCATGACACATACTACGTTGTAGCTCACTTCCACTACGTCCTTTCAATAGGAGCAGTTTTTGCCATCATAGCCGGCTTTATTCACTGATTTCCATTATTTACAGGTTATACTTTACACAGTACATGAACGAAGGCTCATTTCGGCGTAATATTTGTGGGGGTAAACTTAACTTTTTTTCCACAACACTTCCTAGGCCTAGCCGGAATACCCCGCCGATACTCAGACTACCCCGACGCCTACACCGTTTGAAATGTGGTATCCTCCATAGGGTCTCTCATCTCATTAACTGCTGTAATTATATTTATTTTTATTATCTGGGAGGCTTTCGCCGCTAAACGAGAAGTACTATCAGTAGAGTTGGGTTTAACCAATATCGAATGGCTTCATGGTTGTCCTCCTCCTTACCACACGTTTGAGGAGCCAGCTTTTGTCCAAGTACAAACCTCCCATTAACGAGAAAAGGAGGAGTCGAACCCCCATCTCCCGGTTTCAAGCCGGGCACATAACCATTCTGTCACTTTCTTTATAAGATGCTAGTATAAATATATTACACTGCCTTGTCAAGGCAAAATTGTAGGTTAAAATCCTGCGCATCTTACATCAATGGCACACCCGTCACAACTAGGATTTCAAGATGCAGCATCCCCTGTCATAGAAGAATTAATTCATTTTCACGACCACGCCCTAATAATTGTGCTTCTCATTAGCACACTTGTCCTTTATATTATTATCGCTATAGTAACCACCAAATTAACTAACATATATATTCTTGACTCGCAAGAAGTCGAAATTATTTGAACCATCCTTCCGGCAGCCATTCTTATTTTAATTGCTCTCCCTTCCCTTCGGATCCTTTACCTAATAGATGAAATTAGTAGCCCCCACCTAACAATTAAGGCCATTGGACACCAATGATACTGAAGCTACGAATACACAGATTACAAAGAAATTGCCTTCGACTCATATATAGTACCCACACAAGATTTAAGCCCCGGCCAATTCCGCTTACTAGAGGTAGACCACCGCATAGTAGTTCCATCCGAAGCCCCAGTCCGAGTGCTAGTCACTGCAGAGGACGTACTTCATTCATGAGCTGTGCCTGCCATAGGCGTAAAAATAGATGCTGTACCAGGCCGCTTAAACCAAACAGCCTTTGTTGCCTCACGCCCTGGGGTATTCTATGGTCAATGTTCAGAAATCTGCGGCGCTAATCACAGCTTTATACCCATCGTAGTAGAGGCAGTTCCCCTAAAATACTTCCAAGACTGATCTACACTTATGCTTGAAGATGCCTCGTCAGGAAGCTAAATAGGGCCCCCAGCGTTAGCCTTTTAAGCTAGAGATTGGTGCCTCCCAACCACCCCTGACGATATGCCCCAATTAAACCCAGCCCCCTGATTTATTATTCTGGCTTCCTGCTGAATTGTTCTTCTTACCCTTATCATATCTAAAACACTTACACACGGTTTTCCTAATGACCCAACCTATCTAAGTGCATATACGCCCGACACAGACCCTTATATTTGACTATGACCTTAAGCCTATTTGACCAATTTATAAGCCCCGTATTTCTAGGAATTCCCTTAATTATTATTGCCCTTGTTGTACCATGACTATTTTTACCCACCCCTAGTGGCCGATGACTGGACAACCGACTGCTAACACTAGAGACCTGATTTATTGGGCATTTCACATCCCAACTATTTGCCCCAATTAATCAACCTGGTCACAAATGAGCCCTAATACTTACATCTTTAATGATCTACCTTATCTCAATAAACATGTTAGGCCTGCTTCCATATACCTTCACACCTACAACACAACTATCAATAAACTTAGGCCTTGCCGTACCCTTATGACTAGCCACAGTTCTTATTGGATTACGTAATCAACCCACAGCCGCCCTGGGACACCTTCTCCCTGAAGGGACCCCCGCCCCTCTAATCCCCATTCTAATTATTATCGAAACAATTAGCCTGTTTATTCGTCCACTTGCCCTGGGAGTGCGACTTACAGCAAACCTAACAGCCGGCCACCTCCTTATACAATTAATTGCTGCTGCTGCCTTCGTTTTACTTTCCATCATACCCACTGTTGCATTTTTAACCACAATTGTTCTGTTTTTACTAACAATTCTAGAAGTCGCCGTAGCTATAATTCAGGCATACGTGTTTGTTCTACTAATAAGCCTTTATCTACAAGAAAACGTCTAATGGCCCACCAAGCACACGCATACCATATAGTTGACCCAAGCCCCTGACCCCTGTCGGGGGCAATCGCCGCCCTAATAATGACTTCAGGCCTCGCCGTTTGATTTCATTACAACTCATTTATTCTCATTTTTATGGGCACCATCCTCCTCCTACTAACAATATACCAATGATGACGAGACATTGTTCGAGAAGGCACTTTTCAAGGACATCATACTCCTCCAGTCCAAAAAGGGCTTCGCTACGGTATAATTTTATTTATCACATCAGAGGTTTTCTTTTTTTTAGGCTTTTTTTGAGCCTTTTTCCACTCTAGCTTAGCTCCCACCCCTGAAATTGGAGGCTGCTGACCCCCAACTGGTATTACCCCCTTAGACCCCTTCAGCGTACCCCTTCTAAATACTGCAGTTCTTATTTCGTCAGGTGTAACTGTAACATGGGCACACCACAGTATTATAGAGGGCGAACGTAAACAAGCAGTTCAGTCGCTTACACTTACAATTATGTTAGGCGGATACTTCACACTACTTCAAGCCATAGAGTATTATGAGGCCCCCTTTACAATCGCCGACGGGGTTTACGGATCAACCTTTTTCGTTGCTACAGGATTTCACGGTTTACATGTAATTATTGGAACGACTTTCCTAGCCGTCTGCCTCCTTCGCCAAATTAATTATCACTTCACAACAGAACACCACTTTGGGTTCGAAGCAGCAGCATGATATTGACATTTCGTAGACGTTGTGTGACTCTTCCTTTACATCTCCATTTACTGATGAGGCTCATATTTTTCTAGTACAAACAAAGTATAAGTGACTTCCAATCACTTGATCTTGGTTAAAATCCAAGGAAAAATAATGAACTTAATAACTACTGTTATTTTAATTACCATTGCTTTATCAACCATTCTTGCCACCATTTCATTTTGACTCCCCCAAATAAACCCCGACCAAGAGAAACTATCTCCCTATGAGTGTGGGTTCGACCCCCTGGGGTCAGCCCGACTGCCTTTCTCCATGCGATTCTTTTTAGTTGCCATTCTTTTTCTACTCTTTGACCTTGAAATTGCCCTCCTGCTTCCTCTTCCCTGGGGAGATCAACTTCCTCTCCCCCTGATCTCTTTCTCATGGGCCACTTTTGTACTTACTCTACTTACCCTGGGATTAATTTATGAATGAATACAAGGAGGCCTGGAGTGAGCTGAATAGGCGATTATTTTAATTAAAATATTTGATTTCGGCTCAAAAACTTGCGGTTAAAGTCCGTAATCACCTAATGAACCCCATACATTTTACCTTTTCTGCCGCCTTTTTACTTGGGCTTGCTGGACTAGCATTTCACCGAACCCACTTACTTTCCGCCCTTTTATGCCTAGAAGGCATAATACTTTCTCTATTCCTCGCCTTTTCTTTATGAACCCTTGAACTCTCCTCAGTTAACTTTTCCTCGGCCCCTCTTCTTCTACTCGCCTTTTCCGCATGTGAGGCCAGTGCAGGATTGGCCCTTCTAGTAGCTACCGCTCGAACTCACGGCTCCGACCATCTTCAAAACCTTTCCCTTCTTCAGTGTTAAAAATTATTATCCCAACAATTATGCTTATCCCTACTGCATGGTTGTCTAAACCCAAAACCTTATGGGTTACGACCCTTGGACACAGTCTAGTAATTGCCCTTGCCAGCTTAACTTGGCTAGCTAACTCCTCAGGCACAGGATGAAAAAATTTAAGCCATATAATGGCCCTAGATCCTCTCTCCTCCCCCCTGATAGTTTTGACTTGTTGATTACTTCCTCTCATAATTCTTGCCAGCCAAAAACATATGAACATTGAACCTATGAACCGACAACGAGTTTATATTACCCTCCTTACTTTTCTACAGATTTTTTTAATTATAGCCTTTTCTTCTACAGAACTTATACTTTTCTATATCATGTTTGAGGCTACCCTAATCCCCACCTTAATCATTATTACTCGCTGAGGCAATCAAGCAGAACGATTAAATGCGGGAACATACTTCTTATTTTATACTCTTGCAGGCTCTCTTCCCCTTTTAGTTGCCCTATTGCTTCTACAAAATTATACTGGAACCTTATCGCTACTAACCCTTCAGTACGTCCCCCCTGCCCCCCTCCTCTCTATTGCCGATAAAATATGATGAGCCGGATGCCTTTTGGCCTTCCTAGTTAAAATACCCCTGTATGGTATACACCTCTGACTGCCTAAAGCCCACGTAGAAGCCCCTATTGCAGGTTCTATAATTTTAGCCGCTGTCCTCTTAAAGCTAGGAGGATACGGAATAATACGAATAATAATAATTCTTGAGCCCCTAACCAAAGAGCTCCACTATCCTTTTATTATTTTAGCCTTGTGGGGAGTTGTAATAACGGGCTCGATTTGTCTGCGCCAGACTGACCTTAAGTCCCTTATCGCCTACTCTTCAGTAGGCCATATAGGCTTAGTTGCAGGTGGAATTTTAATTCAAACTACCTGAGGGTTTACAGGGGCTTTAATTCTAATAATCGCCCATGGACTTACATCTTCAGCCCTCTTTTGCCTAGCCAATACAAATTATGAACGAACACACAGCCGAACAATAGTACTAGCCCGAGGACTACAAATAGCATTCCCTCTTATATCTGCCTCATGATTTCTAGCTAGTCTTGCTAACCTGGCTCTTCCCCCCCTCCCTAATCTAATAGGAGAACTAATAATTATTACATCCCTCCTATCATGATCTCCATGAACTATTGTGCTAACCGGAGCAGGCACTTTAATTACAGCCAGCTACTCACTGCATATGTTCATTATAACACAACGAGGCCCAATACCCAACCATCTTCTTTTACTAGAGCCCTCCCACACACGAGAACATCTGTTAATTACCCTTCACCTAATTCCACTGCTGCTCCTAATCACAAATCCCGAATTAATCTGAGGCTGAACTTCTTGTAGGCATAATTTTAACTAAAATATTAGATTGTGATTCTAAAAATAAGAGTTAAACCCTCTTTGTCCACCGAAAGAGGCTTGCGAGCAACGAAGGCTGCTACCCCTCGTAACCTCGGTTGAATTCCGATGCTCTCTCAAAGCTTTTAAAGGATAATAGCACATCCATTGGTCTTAGGAGCCAAAAACTCTTGGTGCAACTCCAAGTAAAAGCTATGCTCCATTACATGTCCCTTATCACATCAACAAGCCTAATGTCTGTATTTACCCTTCTTTTTTCCCCCTTTGTACAACCCTCTCCCCCACTATTAAACCCAGTAACTGAGCCCACACCTATATTAAAACCTCCATCAAACTGACATTTTTTTATTAGTCTCATTCCCCTACTGCTATTCCTCTCACAAGGAGTAGATACAATTATTATTAGCTACAAATGAATAAACACCCTTATTTTTAATATTGACCTTAGCTTTAAGCTCGACTTTTATTCTCTTATTTTTATACCCATTGCCTTATATGTAACATGATCCATCCTAGAATTCGCATCGTGATATATACACGATGACCCTTATATAAATCGATTTTTTAAGTACCTCTTGATATTTCTTATTGCCATAATAATTTTAGTGACTGCAAACAATATATTTCAATTTTTTATTGGGTGGGAGGGAGTAGGAATTATATCCTTCCTTTTAATCGGCTGATGATACGGACGATCCGACGCTAACACCGCGGCGCTCCAAGCAGTAATTTATAACCGAATCGGCGACATTGGGCTTATATTTTTTTTAGCCTGGATGGCTATTAACATTAACTCTTGAGAGCTTCAACAAGTACTTTTAGCCTCTAATCACCAGCACCTGACCCTTCCTTTAGTTGGGCTCATTATTGCTGCCACAGGTAAATCGGCCCAATTTGGTCTTCACCCGTGGCTGCCTTCGGCCATAGAAGGGCCTACTCCGGTATCCGCCCTACTTCACTCTAGTACAATAGTCGTAGCAGGCATTTTCCTACTAATTCGAACTAGCCCCCTAATAGAGGGTAACTCTTTTTCCCTAACACTATGTTTATGCCTTGGCGCTCTAACCACTCTCTTTACAGCCACCTGTGCTTTAACACAAAATGACATTAAAAAGATTATTGCTTTCTCAACATCAAGCCAACTGGGGCTCATAATAGTGACCATTGGCCTTAATCAACCACAACTAGCATTTTTACACATTTGTACTCACGCTTTTTTCAAGGCAATATTATTCCTTTGTTCCGGCTCAATTATTCATAGCCTAAACAACGAACAAGATATCCGAAAAATAGGAGGCATACACAACTTAGCCCCCTTCACCGCCTCTTGTATTACAGTTGGAAGCCTTGCCTTAACAGGCACCCCCTTCCTCGCCGGGTTTTTCTCGAAAGATGCCATTATTGAAGCCCTTAATACCTCCCACCTTAACGCCTGAGCCCTAACCCTCACCCTCCTTGCTACCTCCTTTACAGCTATTTATAGCCTCCGTCTCATTTTCTTTGTCAATATAGGCTACCCCCGGTTCTCCACCTTCTCACCTATCAATGAAAACAGCCCAGAGTTAATACTTCCCATTAAACGTCTAGCCTGAGGAAGCATTATTGCTGGTCTCCTCATTACCTTAAATATCCTTATTCCCAAAACACAAGTCATAACTATACCCCCAATTCTCAAATTAACGGCTTTACTCGTAACAGTGCTTGGACTCACTTTAGCCCTACAACTTTCTCAGCTAGCAAGTCAACAACTTAAGCCCACTCCAACTCTTATCCCCTACAATTTCTCTAACATACTAGGATTCTTCCCACCAATCTTTCACCGATTTTTCCCTAAGCTCAGCCTTGTATCAGGTCAATACCTCGCCACCCAACTATTAGACCAGACTTGATTAGAAAAATCTGGCCCAAAAGCAATTTGAATCACCAACCTCCCTTTAGTTACCACAATTAGCAACGCCCAACGAGGTCTAATCAAGACCTTTTTAGCCATATTCTTTGTTACGCTATTAGTAATAATGCTTATTCTTACCCTATAAAGTGCTCGCAGCGCCCCCCGGCTTGGCCCCCGAACCACCTCTAGCACAACAAATAATGTTAACAATAACGCCCATGCCCCTACAACTAGCAATCCTCCCCCCGATGAATATATCATTGACACCCCCGCCAAATCCCCTCGCAACACTAATAACTCACTAAATCCCCCTACAGCAACCCCAGGACTCCCCAATCACCCCCCTCGCAATACTACTACCCCCCCAATTAAACCCCCCAGATATACTAAAGAGTTCAAAACTACCCGAGGACTTCCTAATGTCTCAGGGTATTGTTCAGAAGCCAAAGCAGAAGAATAAGCAAATACAACCAACATCCCACCCAAATAAATAAGAAAAAGTACTAAAGACAGAAAGGTCCCACCACATATAATCATTAGACCACAGCCAGCGCCAGAAACCACAACCAACCCAAATGCCGCAAAATATGGTGACGGGTTGGAAGCCACCACCACTAATCCCAACAGTAACCCCTGCATAAATAATAGTATTGTGTAATACACAATTCCTGCCTGGACTCTAACCAAGAATAATGACTTGAAAAACCACCGTTGTTATTCAACTACAAGAACACTTAATGGCCAACCTACGAAAAACACATCCCCTGCTTAAAATCGCAAACCATGCACTGGTAGACTTACCTGCCCCCTCAAACATTTCTGCCTGATGGAACTTTGGCTCTCTACTAGGCCTATGCCTGATTGCTCAAATTGTCACAGGACTATTTTTAGCTATACATTATACCTCTGATACTGCCACAGCCTTTTCATCTGTGGCACACATCTGCCGAGATGTAAATTTCGGTTGACTCATCCGAAACATTCATGCCAATGGTGCCTCTTTCTTCTTTATCTGTATTTACATGCATATTGGACGAGGACTATATTACGGCTCCCATCAATATAAAGAAACTTGAAATATTGGAGTCGTACTTCTGCTCCTAGTGATAATAACCGCCTTCGTGGGCTACGTCCTGCCATGAGGACAAATATCCTTCTGAGGTGCCACCGTAATTACAAACCTTCTCTCTGCTGTTCCCTACATTGGAGGAGACTTAGTACAATGAATTTGAGGGGGCTTCTCAGTTGATAACGCAACCCTAACACGATTTTTTGCCTTTCACTTCCTTCTACCATTTGTCATTTTGGCTGCCACCCTAATTCACCTACTTTTTCTACACGAAACAGGCTCTAATAACCCTATTGGGTTGAACTCAGACGCCGACAAAATCCCCTTCCACCCCTACTTTATTTATAAAGACCTGCTAGGTTTTGCTATTATATTACTTGCCCTAACCTCCTTAGCATTATTTATCCCCAACTACCTTGGAGACCCCGACAACTTTATCCCAGCAAACCCACTAGTTACCCCACCCCACATTAAGCCTGAGTGGTACTTCCTGTTCGCCTATGCCATTTTACGCTCCATCCCTGACAAGTTAGGGGGAGTCATAGCACTACTCGCCTCCATTTTGATTCTAATACTGGTACCATTTCTCCACACCTCTAAACACCGGAGCCTCACCTTTCGTCCATTTTCTCAACTACTGTTCTGAATACTAGTAGCAGATGTAGCAATCCTCACCTGAATCGGAGGAATGCCAGTAGAACACCCCTATATCATCATCGGTCAAATTGCTTCAGTGCTATACTTCTCAATTTTTCTCGTCCTATTCCCTATTGTAGGCTGACTAGAAAATAAATTTTTATTAAACTTCTGCACCAGTAGCTCAACGCCAGAGCGCCGGCCTTGTAAGTCGGACGCCGGAGGTTAAACCCCTCCCTAGTGCTCAAAGAGAGGAGATTCTAACTCCCGCCTCTAGCTCCCAAAGCTAGAATTCTAAATTTAACTACTCTTTGTGCATATATGCACGTAAAATACATATATGGAATTATAGCATATATGTATATAATGCATATATTGCAATTCTTTAGGGCATATATATGTATTATCAACATTAATTGAATTTACTCATTCATTCATCAACAATCTTTCAAGAATACAAAATACACAAATATACGATTCAATTAAACTGCCTGATAATAGAAATTACCCAACTAAGTAACCTCACACCAAGCTAGGCCCTTATCCAGGTTTATATTAACCATATATACCGTTACTCACCTACTCGTCCATTCGACAATACGATACGGACAGGGATGACATGCTCCGCGTTCAGCTCTTCGTTCATCTCTACATGATCGTCAGGGATCACTATTTGTGGGGGTAGCACACAGTGAATTATTACTGGCATTTGGTTCCTATTTCAGGTTCACTGATTGATATTATTCCCCATTCTTTCCTTGACCCTGGCATAAGTTGTTGGTGGGGTACTAGAGCTCCGTGACCCCACANGCCAAGCGTTCTTTCTAAAGGTCATCGTTTTTTTTTTCTCTTTCTCCCTTCATTTACATTTCAGAGTGCAGCGCTAAGGTTAAAATACAAGGTTGTACATTTTCTTGAATTTAACATATTAATTGCATGATTTAAGATATAAATAGAAGAATTACATAATTGATTTCATGAGCATAAGTAATTGACAATCAACCCCGACTTAGCTAAGAGTAACCCCTCTCGGCTTTTGCGGGTAAAACCCCCCTACCCCCCTAAACTCGTAGACTCTTTAATTCCTGAAAACCCCCCGGAAACAGGAAAATCTCGAGCTGGGTAGCCCCTCCGTAAATAAATATTGGCGCGTGTCTTATTTATTATAGTATTATAATAATCATTTTATTCCACTTATTATTGTATTGATTCANAACTTTATATTTATTATAATAATCATTTTATTCCACTTATTATTGTATTGATTCAAAACTTTATATTTATTATAATAATCATTTTATTCCACTTATTATTGTATTGATTCAAAACTTTATATTTATTATAATAATCATTTTATTCCACTTATTATTGTATTGATTCAAAACTTTATATTTATTATAATAATCATTTTATTCCACTTATTATTGTATTGATTCAAAACTTTATATTTATTATAATAATCATTTTATTCCACTTATTATTGTATTGATTCAAAACTTTATATAATGTTAGACT